ACCTCTGAGCTAAGCGGGCTAACATAACCGAAATTTCGTATGCATAGGAATTAAATAAACTGCTGGGATCTTTCTTATTCATTGTTAGTTATTTTGTTAGTTATTTATACCATAATTCAAATTAATATGAACATAGAAAAAATATAGAATATCCAATATTATTTATTTAATATTTTAGTACATAAAGTGTAAGATAACGATTAATATTCATAATTAATATTAATTAATTCAAATTAATATATTTCCATCTATTTATCAAATAGATAGACATAATTATATATATAATTATATATAGTTATATATAGAATAGTATTTTGTATATAGTATTTAGTAATAAATTTCGAATTCTAAATTGAATATTCTAATTTTTAGAATTCTATAATCTATACTATAATAATGTAATAATTAAGTTAAAGTAAACAGTAATTAATATTACTTAAGAATTATAAGATATTTAATTATTCCATATTTGATTATTAGATATTTTCATTTTAAAATGAAAGAAATAAAAAAGACTAACCCAGATCATAATCAAAGATTCTACGTTTTCATTCGGAAATATATAGAAAGAATCGACCATTCGAGTATTCCAAATTGTATAAAAACATAATTGAAGTAAGGTCATAGAATATAGATAGATATGTGGTATATATCTGTGTATATTGAATTGCGAATAAATACATAATAGAATCATTTCTGATTCAACCAAATAATAGAATGGTATCCAATATAGATGAAATAAAATCAATAAAATAGGAACAAACATTTTTCAATATAAGAATCCCTATTTAATGAATTCAAAAGTTCCGGCATAATGTTCATAATTCAAAATAGAAATAAAAAAGTATTCTAATGAGATTTGAATTTTTCAAATCAAAAAGGGGGATATGGCGAAATAGGTAGACGCTACGGACTTAATTGGATTGAGTCTTGGTATGGAAACTTACCAAGTGAGAACTTTCAAATTCAGAGAAACCCTGGAAATCACAATGGGCAATCCTGAGCCAAATCCTGTTTTCCGTAAACAAAGAAAAAAACAGAAAGTTATAATTAAAAAGGATAGGTGCAGAGACTCAATGGAAGCTGTTCTAACAAATGGAGTTGACAACTTTTCCTTTTGCATCAGGAAAGGAATCCTTCCATCAAAATTCTAGGAATGAATCAAAGATAAACCTATGGATATATACTGAAATACTATTTCAATTGATTAAGGAAAACTTCAAATCTCCGTTTGTGAGAAAAATATTTTAAAATGAAAGATGTAAATCAATTCCAAGTTTAATAAAGTTGAAGAAAAGACGAAATATTCATTGATCAAATCATTCACTCCATCATAATCTGATAGATCCTTTGAGGAACTGATCCATTAGACGAGAACAAAGATAGAGTCCTATTCTACATGTCAATACCGACAACAATGAAATTTATAGTAAGAGGAAAATCCGTCGACTTTAGAAATCGTGAGGGTTCAAGTCCCTCTATCCCCAAAGGACCTGTTTAACTTTCTAATTTTTTCCTATATCTTCTCTATTTTTAATTCATCATTTATGTTATCTGTTTTATTCTATTTATTCTTTGACAAATAAATTGGAATTTTTCTCTTTTTCTTATGCTAATTACAAGTCATAAGTTTTGATAGATGTGAATGTTAAACACGTATAATTTTATTATAAACATACAAATGAATATCTTATTTTTGAGCAAGGAATCGTCCTCATATGCGTGATTAACAATACAAAATAATAAAAATATAATTACTACTAAAACTTACTTACAAATTTTTCTTTTTTGTCTTTTTGGACTTAGTTGACATAGATTCATTGACATATACTCCAGTAATCTTTTAAAATAAAAATGAGGCTGATGCGTCAAGAATGGTCGGGATAGCTCAGTTGGTAGAGCAGAGGACTGAAAATCCTCGTGTCACCAGTTCAAATCTGGTTCCTGGCATATGATTCATTTGTATGAGTATCAATTCCCCATATTAAAAAAATATGGGAATAGATACATACCCATTTGTGCTCTAGATTATCATATATATTTTTATTTTATCTGTTTAGGTATCTATAGATATATTCTTCCTAGATGCTTAAAGAATAGATGCATTTTTAGGTATTTTCTCTCTCTATATAATAATGAATTATTTTATTTGATTTTTTTCCCTTTTTTCTGCTATCTAAAAAATGTGAATATTTCCATATGGTTAAATTTGTTAGTTGAAAGACCAAAAAGTCTAGTCTAAGCTAGTTTAGAGGTGGAGCAGGAATAGTAAAAAGTCATTTTAGATGGATTACATAAATAGAATAGATCCCAATTCTTTGTATTTTTTGAGATTTTCCTTTTTTTTTCATATCTTTGGATCTTACTTTTTCTTTTTTGTGACCATATAATTGATGTTGATGTGCACGTTACATAATTCATGATACAGAATTTTTTCAGTTCATCCTATTTATTGGCTCATCCGAAATAAGTATTGTTCCATATTTTCGAATTTCAAAGAATTCCCATCCAATTTTGTAATCCCTATATTATTATCTTATTTATCAATTTTGTGATTTATCACATAATAATATATATGAATGAGACTTCCATTATTCTGTCCGAGTTAACTTCAATTACTTTGTCTGATCTATAAGAAAATGTATTGCTATTCCTTGAATATCTGGGATTTACTTTTTTATTTATATGTGGAAGTGAGGATTAGTTTCTTATTTGTATCATTTAGTGAGCATCTTGTATTTCATAAAAATTTGGGGCGATATAATCTTTACGTAAAGGCCATCCTATCCAACTTTCGGGCATTAAAATACGTCTCAGACGCGGATGATTATCATAAGAGATTCCCAACATATCATAAGATTCCTTTTCTTGAAAATCCGCACTTTTCCAAACCCAGAAAATCGAAGGAATTCTGGGATTTTTTCTTGAGACAAATATTTTAATGCATACTTCTTCGGGCTGATCTAAATCATACTCTATTCTTGTAAGATGATATACGCTAGCTAATAGTCCTCCTGGGGCTACATCATAGGCACATTGGGAACGTAGATAATTGTAACCATATACATATAAAATGACAGCAATGGAATGCCAATCCTCGGGCTTTATTTGTAAAGTCTCTATTCCTTGGTAATCGAAACCCAATGATCTATGAATCAGTCCATGTTTGACTAGCCAAGAAGACAAACGACCTTGCATTTTTTTACTTCTCCTCAATTTTTTTATGAATTTGGTATTAGTATTTCCTATTTACATTATGATGAAATTTTGAAAAATGGAATTGCTAGTTACTATTTTATTAAAAAAAAAGTATCCTCCCCAGTTCACTGCTTAATGGGAGGATATTGATCTTTTTATTTAAAGAATGTGTCACACGGTATCTCTGAAGTATATGTCGGTTGATAAAATAATTCTTGACCATAACTGCCCGTATGAGTACTGCATCCAACATGAAACTTGTGGTTGGTTGTAAAACATCTATTCTCTCGTTTAGAACGCATTTGATTTTCATAGATTTCTCGGGATATTTTCTTACGGAGTTTTGTTATAGCATCTATAATGGCTTCCGGTTTAGGTGGACAACCCGGCAAATAGACATCCACTGGAATTAGTTTATCCACACCCCGAACAGTACTATAAGAATCGGTACTGAACATCCCCCCCGTAATCGTACAGGCTCCCATAGCAATAACATATTTGGGTTCCGGCATTTGTTCATATAATCGAACTAAAGAAGGAGCCATTTTCATAGTTACCGTGCCTGCTGTTAAAATTAGGTCAGCCTGCCTGGGACTCGATCGTGGTACTAGTCCATAACGATCAAAGTCAAATCGTGATCCTATTAATGAAGCGAATTCAATGAAGCAACAACTGGTACCATAAAGAAGCGGCCATAAACTGGATAATCTTGACCAATTTGAAAGATCATTTAATGTAGTTGAAATAACTGAATTTTTTGTTGTTTGATCAAGTAAGGGAAACTCAATGGAATTCATAATTGTCTCAATGTTTTTTTTATTGTCTAATATAGTCAAGAATTAAGACCATTCTAATGCCCCCTTTCGCCATGCATAAACTGAACCAACAATTAGGATAAGCACGAATATCAAAGCTTCTATAAATACGGATACCCCTAATACATCGAAACTCATTGCCCATGGATAAAGAAAAACTGTTTCAACATCAAAAACAACAAAAATGAGAGCAAACATATAATAACGGATTCGAAATTGTAACCAAGCATCGCCTATTGGTTCTATTCCCGATTCATAACTAGAAAGTTTTTCAGGTCCCTTCCTAATCGGGGCTAAAATTCCAGAAATTAGAAATGCCAGAATTGGAATAAAACTTGATATTATTAGAAATGCCCAAAAAATATCATATTCGTAAAGCAGAAACATAAACGTACTCCTCTGAGTGTGGAAAAAATAGAGAATTAGTATTAATTAATCGAATTTTTTTTTAGACTAGTATCTGAATATACTAATATTAGTATTATTCTATCGAATATTAATAGATTTGGATAGAAATTTACAAATTCTTTTCTATTATTATTTAGAAATAGTATTAGTTATAGTATTAGTAATGAGAGATATTCGATCATAAATATTATTAGTATCTGTAGGAATATTAGGGCTATACGGACTCGAACCGTAGACTTTCTCGGTAAAACAAATCAAACTAATTCTTATCCAAATGATTTGAATTGTTTTAAAAACCCAACATGCATTTTTTTTTGCATTGAGCTTTTTGATTAACTGATAGAAATATCAGTTAGTCCACCATCTTTTTTCTTCACAGAAAGAATAAAGAGATGATTCCTTATGCTCTGATTTTTTTTATTACAATCGAAGAGCATTACCAAGGTATTTCAAAGAAGGATTCTCTTGACGTAGGTCTGCTTCTGGCCTAGATCAACTTAAGTTAAATGGACTCTCTATCTACCTATTAAAATATAAGATAGGAAATGACACTTTATACACCTTAAAGTTCATAAGATA